CGCCCCATGAATAGCGCATAGCAGAGCCGCGCCTAATACTCCGGCAACTCCCATCATATGAAATGGGTTCAATGTCCAATTATGAAATCCTTGGAAAAAGAGGATGAATCGAAATATCGCTGCTACGCCAAAACTCGGCGCAAAGAACCAACCAGATTGCCCCAGTGGATAAATAAGGAATACGGAAACAAAAACAGCGATTGGAGCAGAGAATGAAATTGCATTATAAGGCCGCAATTGAACAGACCGAGCAAGTTCAAATTGACGTAACATGAAACCTATTAGTGCAAAAGCCCCATGGAGAGCGACAAAAGTCCACAGACCGCCTAATTGACACCAACGAGTAAAATCCCCTTGCGCTTCCGGGCCCCATAGTAGCAACAAAGAGTGTGCTAAACTATTGGCAGGGGTGGAAACTGCCGCGGTTAAGAAATTACAACCTTCCAAATAGGAACTAGCCAATCCATGGGTATACCAAGAAGTTACAAAAGTTGTCCCTGTAAACCAACCCCCTAAAGCGAAATAAGCACAAGGAAAGAGCAATAGGCCGGACCATCCTACAAAAACGAAACGGTCCCTTCGTAACCAGTCGTCCATAATATCAAATAGATCATTTTCTTCTTTAGTAACTCTACCAAGGGCTATAGTCATAGTGATCCTCCTATTCAATTACTTCAACCATTTCCGAGCACCTCATATCACTTCCAAGGCATACGATAGTTTGATTATCTGTGGACGATTTATTTCTCGTTCAATGCCCTTTTTCAAAGGTCTCGAAGATAGAAATTTTTCATTTTTATCTATGGGGTCACAACCGAGGTCGTGGTAAATCCATGAATTTGATTCGATTAGTTTTTCTTATACTATAGAAATAAACATTTGAATTCAGCATTATTCCATGACTCCTATTTCAAAGCCTATCTTTTAAGGAAAAATGAAAATAAAAGTAACCCCTCTTTTCCCACTCGCTCTCTATTGCATGGGTGGAAGAACAAAAATGGGATTCTGAAAAAAAAAAGAAAGATATTGAAAAAAAAAGGACTTTCGAAATCAATTTTTATGTGTAGCGGAAAGGAGTTGCGATTTCTTCTTATTCCTATAGAACATCTAGTAACAAGAATATGAAATCGTAAATAGCGAAAAATTCTTGCCTTGTGCGGTCTAAGTCTAAGGAAATACAAAAAATCCGCTTATACAATTTCATCTACATCGAATTTATATATCAGAATAGTGGATAGAGGCATCATTCAAGGAGTCAGGTCTACTTACTTTATCTTTCTTTCCAATTTTATGGTGGGTTTGATAAGAACCCTTTTTGTTTTGTTTATAAATAATCGAAAAAAGAGTTTTTTATTTTTTATATAACCTGCTTGTTTTATTATAACAAGTCCTATATGAAAAATAACAAGTCCTATATGAAAATGCCCGCTGAAGAGAAAATCTATCTGATTGTTTCTCAGCCAATATCGAATTTTAGAAAGAAAAAACAAGAATTTTCTTCTTTTTTTTATTAACATTAAGAAAAAAGAATATAATTAAAATGGAATTGGCAATATAATTTTTATGGACTTTTGAAAGAAAAAGGAAGGATTTTTTGCAATCGTTATTTCTTGCCTCTGTCATATCACGGAAACCTTTCGATTTGGAACGGGGAGAGATGGCTGAGTGGACTAAAGCGGCGGATTGCTAATCCGTTGTACAATTTTTTTGTACCGAGGGTTCGAATCCCTCTCTTTCCGCCCCCTCGGATCATTTGGGACTTTCGAATTGGAAGGAATTCTGACCCCCGGATTTTCTCATAGATAAATGTACGAAACAAATCCAATTTGTAAGAAAAAATTCCAAAAAAATTTGGATTTTTACTCCTCACGCCCAGGATTACGTCCTGGGTCATTAGATAAGAATCCAAAGATAAAGAGGGAAACAAAGAATATAACTACTGTATAAACAAAAAGTTTGAGAGTAAGCATTACATAATCTCCAAGATTTTTTTTTAAGGAATAGATTACCCGTTTTTCCTTACCACACAGATCCACTAGGATGGTTTTTTTGATTTTTACACCTAAAAATGCAAAAATCAATTCTTGAAAAAAATTGCAAGAATTGATTTATAATAAGCACTCTTATCAATATCAAAAATTAGGTTAGGTATTGTGTGGGTACCTAAAGGTACCTGCTCAACGTAGGTGCAGGGGGTGGGGTAGAAAGGCGGATCCCAATTTATTGCTGCAGCTATACATTCAATGTAGAAGAATTTGAATTTTAGAATTGAAGGTTCATAATATAAGACTTCTCGGCTTTTATTCATTTTTAGAATTTTTTTGGAATGAATACATCATTCAATTTGGCAGACAGAACAGAGTAGTAAAGATTTCATCGAAAACTTACAGCAGCTTGCCAAACAAAGGCTAATAGAAAAAAGAGTATAGGTATGACAGGCATAAAATCCACGATTGGGTTGAAAATGGCATAAGCTTCGGGCAATTTGGCGAAGAAAAAACTAGTAGGATAAAGAACAGAATTAAAACAGATACAGGTTAAACTAAGTATATTAGGCATAACAAGCATTTCGTTCTTGTAGAGTAGATAATTGGATTTTGATTGAGTTATTTTTCTAAGGGAAAAAGAAAAGGCGGGTTCAAAATCCTTTTTTCTTCGGACTTTCCCAAACGCAAAATACCTCCTTGTATTCGCACTCTCAAATGAGAATGGAAGAAATTCGACTTTCATATAATATCTTAATAGAATTCCATGTAATGATCAATGCATTTTTTGGATTCTATATTTTTTGGATTCTATATTATCCGCATGTCTAGAATCCTAGCAAGAGAGTATCCCTCATTTTTTATGTAATTGAAGTGGGATTGACGAATAACAAATAAACATAATAGTGTTTATTAGTGTCGCATAAAACCAGAAATGGGGCGTGGCCAAGTGGTAAGGCAGCGGGTTTTGGTCCTGTTACTCGGAGGTTCGAATCCTTCCGTCCCAGATTTTTTCTGATGAAACGAAAGATGAAATCATATTGTACCCCACACGAGACAAAAGAAAGTTTATTAAAGAGAATAATTATCTCTTATGAACTCTTAGATTAGATGCATTTCTAAGCATTCTTTTTCTTTCTCAGAAAACATAATCAAGTGTCAAGTCCAGTCAAATTGAATATCTTTATTTTCATTCAAAATTGGGTCTATCAGTCACATTCAGGATATGCCCCTACTACTACTCATTACTCATATGTGTTTTGAAATTAGAACTTCTTAGATAAACTTTATGCTCCATATCCATGAAGGGGGAATTCTTACATGATACATTTGACATCTAATGTGAAAGAAAAGAAGGACCCCCTATTTCTTTTTCCCGAACTAAAGAACTAAAGTAAGTAAATAAAAAGAAAATAAAGGGGGTATCCTAATTCTATATTTCATGGTCAGATTAAAGAATAGGAAGTTTTTAGTTTCAGCACAGGTCTTAAAACTTTTATTCTGTCTACTCGGCTTTCGAATTAATTGAAAAAATTTTAAACTTGACGTAAAACACTGTATAAAAATAAAAAATGAGACCTATCCCTTTATGATAGAGATAGATTTTTGTTGTATTATATTATTAGTAAAAAGGGCCCCTCTTTGGTTAAGCGAAAACCATCTCGATCTGCGATTCTTTAAATATCCAGAATGATCCATTCTGGTAAGGATAAGGTAAGAACTGTTCGTTGGATAGAATGGATTCAAAAAATCATACTTCTCCTTATTTTTGATTTGGAGTTGCTTCTTTTAGGTAAAAGAAAGAATGCTATAAGTAAAAGCAAAGGCCTTAATTTGCCTTTACACGAAATGTGTTTTTTTTTACTTCATTTTTTCCCTCTTTTGGTATTCGAGTCGAAGAAGTACGAGAATTCTATAACTACCAAAAAACTTTCAATCTTTTCATTGGAATAGTTTATTTAGTTAATAGTTAATTGTTTTTGTTATGGAAAAATATATTGCTAATCTAATTCTAATATAGTAATTAAATTAATTAAACTTTTTTTGAGGTTGATAGTTTATTTGTTGGAGAAGAGTCGATCCTTCGCTTCTCATTTCAGGATTGACCATCTCGAGTCCTCTGTTGAGGATGGAAATTCAATAAAAAAGAAGTCTTAAGCAAACTTGTTTATTCGTCTTTTTCGAACTATGTTTCCTTCATATGATAGAATATGGGTTTAAATAAATTGGATCTTTGCGGAGTCTTCCCCGATAAATACTTATTTCTTTTATCCATATTTCTCCATAGATAGCAAGTTTGAATTAGTATACAAAAAACTAAACTAAACCAATGACTATTCATGATCCCATCCATATTGGATCAATTCCCTATACCACTTTGCAATGAAATTAGAGGAATGTTTGTTATGGTAAAACTTCGTTTAAAACGATGTGGTAGAAAGCAACGTGCGACTTGAAGGACATGATCGATTGTGGATTTTGTTATCCATCATTTTCCATAGTAATGAAAATGCTCTTGGCTCGACATAGTCTGTTCTATTCGTCCCGAACCAAATTTGCGCTGGGTTGTTTGTAAGTAAATAGTACACGATGGAGCTCGAGAGGACAGAATTGATTTTTTATCAAGGGAAAGAATCTAGGGTTAGTGAAAACTAATAAATTAGGCCAACTTTGTCAGTCTATCCTTAATATAGAAATCGAAAGGTTAAAATAAGAAGAAAGTCCAATTTTGGAAGATTGGAAAAACTCTTTCAATTAAAAGTCTATCAGAATCAATCGCCCATATTTGATTTCTATAGAAGAGGGAAATGCTTTATCGAAGGAAATAAGAAAAAAAGGGTATGTTGCTACTCTTTTGAAAGAAAAAAGAATAGGAATTCCCGAAGTAATGTCTAAACCCAAGGATTTCACAAATCAAAGATAAAGAATTCCGGAACAAGTAAACGCGATTTTCAATTGTCTCAACAATAGAATTGGATCAGAATAAGGAATAAAAGTCAATTCGTTCGAGATGAGACAAAGAAAAGAGTTTAGAGACGACTCAAAAAATTTGGAAGGATTTTTCCTTTTAAGTCTGTCAGTCAAAATTAACCAACTTGAGTCATGAGTATAAATGAAATTTGTTTTTTCTGTAAGGAAATTAATGCAAGTCATAGTCTAATTTCTATCTACTTGTATTATAGACAGAAATTCGAATCTTTTTCTCGAGCCGTATGAGGAGAAAACCTCCTATACGTTTCTAGGGGGGGCATTGTTTAGCTACATCTATCCCAATAAGCTGTCTATCGAATCGTTGCAATTGATGTTCGATCTCGAAGAGAAGGAAGAGATCTTCGAAAAGTAGGTTTTTATGATCCGATAAAGAATCAAACTTGTTTAAATGTTCCAGCTATTCTCTATTTCCTTGAAAAGGGTGCTCAACCTACAAGAACTGTTTATGATATTTTAAGGAAGGCAGAATTCTTTAAAGAAAAAGAAGGAACTTTGAGTTAATTGAAGAACTAATTATTTAGACACAATTTGCCTCTTTCTTAGTCCTATTTTTGACTGGATTTATGTCGTGCCAATCCAACATAAGCCCTTATTTTATTTACTTTTTCTATCTAATTTGTTTTCTTACCATTGTATTTCCATTGACAAAGGTCTATTGAACAAATAGAATTTGTAGATAGATAGGTCTCTTTATCCTCACTCCATATTAGGTTTTTCTGTCTACACTTCGCTCAAATGATAGGGTTGTCCCTCTTGCATGTACTCTCATACAAGATTTATTTATATAAAGAAATATAAATTGCTAAAAAAATGACAATTTTGCTATCATGATTGGGGCCGCTCCTTTTTTAACCTTAGTGAAATTTAGCCGGACCTGTTCATTTTGGCATTTGAGTGTTTTTAATGGGCGATAAAATCTTTCTTTTAATGTTTTGCTAGTTCAATGTTTTGACAGGAGCGTGCGGTGTAATTCCATTGATTTTTGGGTTTCGATCGTATCTAAGATCCTATTTTATCTGGGTTGCTAACTCAATGGTAGAGTACTCGGCTTTTAAGTGCGACTATGATCTTTTACACATTTGGATGAAGCAACAAATTCGTCCAGACTCTTGGTAGAGTCTAGAAGACCACGACTGATCCTCAAGGGTAATGAATGGAAAAAATAGCATGTCGTAATAAAATCAATTTCTTATTTTTGATTTTTGGAATGGAATAAAAAATTCCGATTTTCTGGGTCTAGTGAATAAATGGATAGAGCCTGGCTCCAATTCTGGTAAAATAAAAAGCAACGAGCTTAACTTCTTAATTGAAATGATTCCCCGATCTAATTAGACGTTAAAAATAGATTAGTGCCTGATGCGGGGAAAGATTGGGTTTTCCTATGAACGGACCCTTGATTTTTTCTTTTTTTTTTTTTAGAAATTTGAGAAATCCTAATTATTCTTGATTATAGATTGAAAAGGGATGTTATGGATTGAATGTGTAAAAGAAGCAGTATATTGATAAAGAGACTGGATTCCAAAGTCAAAAGAGCGATTGGCCTGCAAAAATAAAAGATTTGTTCTCTTTTGTAATTAGAACAAACATAAACTAATTGGATAGAAAAGGAAAAGATCTGTGGATTAGATTCCTTTTCTTTCCAGGGTTTGTATTAAAAAATGCAACACCCTGTTTTGACCATATTGCACTATGTATCATCATTTGAGAAACCGAGAAATGCTTCTTCTTTCTAATTCAAGTAGAAATACAAATGGAAAAATTGGAAGGGTATTCAGAAAAACAGAAATCTCGTCAACAATACTTCGTTTACCCACTTCTCTTTCAGGAGTATATTTATGCATTTGCCCATGATTATGGATTAAAAGGTTCCGAACCTGTGGAAATTGTTAGTTGTAATAACAAGAAATTTAGTTCACTACTTGTGAAACGTTTAATTATTCGAATGTATCAGCAGAATTTTTGGATTAACTCGGTTAATCATCCTAACCAAGATCAATTGTTGGATTACAACAATTTTTTTTATTCTGAGTTTTATTCTCAGATTCTATCTGAGGGGTTTGCGATCGTTGTAGAAATCCCATTCTCGCTACGAGAATTCTCTTGTCCGAAAGAAAAAGAAACACCAAAGTTTCAGAATTTACGATCTATTCATTCAATATTTCCCTTTTTAGAAGACAAATTTTTGCATTTACATTATCTATCACATATAGAAATACCCTATCCTATCCATTTTGAAATCTTGGTTCAACTCCTTCAATACCGGATCAAAGATGTTCCATCTTTGCATTTATTGCGATTCTTTCTCAACTACTATTCGAATTGGAATAGTCTTATTACCTCAATGAAATCGATTTTTTTTTTGAAAAAAGAAAATAAAAGACTATTTCGATTCCTATATAACTCTTATGTATCAGAATATGAATTTTTCTTGTTGTTTCTTCGTAAACAATCTTCTTGCTTACCATTAACATCTTCTGGAACCTTTGTGGAACGAATCCACTTTTCTAGGAAGATGGAACATTTT